CTCTTGATTCAACACACTTCCACTGTAGTGTCCGAGTAGATACTTTTACTTTTTCTCGAATCATAGTAATATATTTTTATCAAACTCTTGAATTAATTGTTTATTTCTCTTGAAATCTCTTTCTTTAATGTTTCTTTTTAGTTTTACACACGTCTTTTTTTAGGAGACCTACATCCATTATGTGGCATAGGGGTTACATCCCGTATAAACCTTAATAGTATACCACTTCTACGAATAGCTCTTAATGCCGCATCTCTTCCGAGACCGGGACCTTTTATAATGACTTCTGCTCGTTGCATGCCTTGATCCGCTACTGTTCGAATAGCATTTCCTGCTGCGGTTTGAGCGGCAAATGGTGTCCCCCTTCGTGTACCCTTGAATCCACACGAACCGGCAGAGGACCAAGAAATCACCCGACCCCGTACATCTGTAACAGTTACAATAGTATTGTTGAAACTAGCTTGAACATAAATAACTCCCTTTGGTATTTTACGAGGATGCTTACGCGAACCAATACGTCCATTTTTACGTGAACCAATTTTTGGTATAGATTTTGCCATATTTTATTATTTTTAAAAATATAAGTCCGAAATATATGGATATATCCATTTCCTGTCAAAAACGGATTCTTTACTATTTTCTAACTAGGATGAAAATTCTATATCTTCTATATTCATTGTATTCTATCATTCTATTAATATAGAATGAATATAGAATTTTAGAACTATCAAGCAATAATATTTCTTATAATACTTATAACATAGAATAGATTCTAATATAGAATCTAAATTATTCTATTTTTATGATTTCATATTTAATTGAATTAAATATGAATTGAATATTCATAAGATTTTTTTTTATTTGAATTTGAATATCAATTTATTTGTGCATTCGGTACTTTCTTTATAAATAGAAAGCCCTTTTTTGTGAAAATATTATCCTTGTCTTTGTTTATGTCTTGGATTGGAACAAATTACTATAATTCGCCCTCGCCTGCGGATCAATCGACATTTTTCACAAATCTTACGAACAGAGGCTCCTATTTTCATATTTCTGATTCCTTAACTTAATACCGAATCTATTTATTGGAAGAAAATAGAGTTTCCTTACATTTTTAACTTCTAATTGTGCCCCTAAAAAAAATGTGGAAGTTAAAAAATAGTCTAATTAAATTAAGTGACTTATATACATTTTTTACTTTCCCGGTCGTATACATATAAAAGAAGAGTACGTCGAATTTTGTTGGAAATTTTGTTGGAATGGAAACATATCCCAGAATCTTATTTGAATTATATTTTTTCTATAAAGGAACCTGGAACATACCTTTAGAAGTGATTCAGTAATTAAATCTTCATGAATCTTTTTTCTATTCTAGTAAAATCCTCTTCACGCATTCACTAATGTATGAGGAGTCATATTCGAAATCTGTGTTTTCTCTCTCCATTCACAAGAATGGATAGAAGTTTTTCATAGAATTCGGATATCAGAAAAATTACCATATATAACATAAAACTTCTCCGCCGATTCTTTCTAATCGAGCCTCTCGATCGGTCATTATACCTCTAGAAGTAGAAAGAATTACAATCCCCATCCCTCCTAAAATTCTAGGAATTCGTTGATAGTTAGAATAGATTCGTAGACCAGGTGTACTGATCCGTTTTAAATTTAAAAAAGTTTTATATGATCCTTTCCTATTTCTTCTATATCGTAGAGTTAAAACTAAAAAGTATTTGTTGCTTTCCCGATGTTTTCTGACGTTTTCAACAAAACCCTCTCGTAAAAGTATTTTCACAATGTTTTCGGTGATATTAGTAAGTGGTATTTGAACTGTTCTTTTTCTATTCATGTCAGCATTGCGTATCAAGGTTATTATATCAGCGATGGTATCTTTACCCATGATAATTTAAAATGATTGTTCCTCCTTACTTTCAATATAATCAACGTGCTCCCATTTTTCTATTTTTTATTTTTTTTTTCAATAAAATATCTAATATTGAATATGAGAATATAATAATACTCTATATATAGAAAATATTATCCTAAATAGGATTATGTAAATATATATTGAATACTCTAAAACTAAAAAAAAAATAGAATATTAGAAAATGAACTAATGAATCATTAGAAACTAGATATATAATCTCATATGGAATTCGAATTCTGAATTCTATTTTTTTTATAGAATTCAGAATTCGAATTTTTATTTTGAATATATATATTTCATCCCTTTTTCTTTTTTTCTATCTATTATTTGTATTTCTTTTTTGAAATATTAATTAAAAAATTGGAAATAATATAATGACTTACTACTTCTAATACTTAATATATACTTCTAATTACTTCTAAATATATACTTTTCATATTTCTAAGATCTAATATTTATAAGATATAATCTTAATAGAATCAGATTGATAAAATAGAATCATATTGAGAATATATAATAATCATTACACAAGTACACAAGGTATATATGTGAGATCTAATATATTAATGAATCTATTTCATTTAATTAATCTCATTCAATTCATAAAAAAGATATCCATATCACGATCTTGTATTATAATACTTCAGGTGCTAATGAAACTATTTTAGTGAAATTGAACTGTCTCAATTCTCGGGGTATTGCGCAAAAAATTCGAGTTCCTTTTGGATTTCCTTCTTTATCAATTAGAACCGCAGCATTATCATCATACTGTATTATTATACCGTTACTACGTTTGAGTTCTTTACAAGTACGTACAATGACAGCTCTGACCACTTCGGATCTTTCTAAAGGCGTATTTGGTACTGCTTTTTTGATTACAGCAACAACAATGTCACCAATATAAGCATACCGTCGATTACTAGCTCCTATAATTCGAATACACATCAATTCGCGGGCTCCACTATTATCGGCTACATTTAAATAGGTTTGAGGTTGAATCATATCATTTTTTTTTTTTTTATGTTTCAGTCAAAAAGTTGAAGTAAAAAAAATATTCTGTGTTCAAAAAAAAAAGAAACCCACAATTGCAAATTTTTTCATACTAAAGACCTCTTTCGTTCTAATGATTATTCTGAAAGAATGAATTGAGTTCGTATAGGCATCTTGGATGCTGCTATTGAAATAGCCTTTCTAGCTATATTTTCTGGGACCCCGCCCATTTCATAAAGTATTTTGCCGGGTTTAACGACAGCTACCCAATATTCGGGAGATCCTTTTCCCGAACCCATACGCGTTTCGGTAGGTCTTACTGTAACAGGTTTGTCTGGAAATATCCGTACCCATATTTGTCCACCCCGACGGACATTTCGTGACATTGCCCGCCGCCCCGCTTCTATTTGTCTAGATGTGATCCAAGCGGGCTCAAGTGCCTGAAGAGCATATTTTCCGAAGCAAATAGTATTACCTCGATAGGCCCTTCCTTTCATTCTTCCTCGATGTTGTTTACGGAATCTGGTTCTTTGGGGGTTATAGTTGATGGTTGTTTCTCAATTCCATCTCTATTACAGAACCGTACGTGAGATTTTCACCTCATACGGCTCCTCGCGAATGAATCCATTCAAAAATATATTTAACCTATAAAATAAAAGAATATACAATATAAAAGAATATACAATATACAATAAGATACATATGTTTAATAAAAAATAAAATGTTTAATAAAAAATAAAAATAAAAAGATAATAATAATACAATCGCGGCATTTTTTGACATTTCATAGAATTGATCTATTCGAAATTTGTATACCTTGCTTTGATATATAACGAAATATGTATTCTTAGTTGTTTTGGTATAAGGTTCTAACGAATCTCTATTTGTCTTTTCTTTTTATTATCAATAATATCGGATTGGCAAAAATTTCTAAATTCCAAAAAATCAACAATTTCGCGGGCGAATATTTACTCTTTCATTATCAATTTCAGATCTAATGTAGGGTTAGCCCACAACTCTTCAAAAAACAATGAATTGGTTCTTAGTTCCTTCCGCCATCCCACCTAATGAATCATTAAGATTTGTTTTTAATTTTTAAAAAATCTTAGGTATTCGCAGGTTCCGTCGTTCCCATCGCTTTTAGATTTATGGTTAGGTCTGAATTCTACAATGGAGCCTCTGTAATAAGGTAATAAGATTTAATTTTTATAAGATTTTCTTATTTATTTTATTCTTTTTTGTTGAATCAACTCTCTTAGTTTTGTTGATTCGCGGCTCTTGATTCGTTTATTCTAGGAATATATTCATCCATATATGGATGAATTTTGAATATGGATGCTTTATTACACTACCTTTTATGAGATGACCCATAGACCTTTACATATTAGAATTCTATATCATTGATATCTTTTTTTCTCTCTTTCTTTCACCCCTTCATTTATCTGTATATTCTTATTGCTTCACAACTCATAATCAGATTCGTTTTTATTTCTTTTTTATGAAATATTTGATTTCAGTTGCTATAATTATATCACCACATATATCTTTCTTTCGATTTTTTATTTTGACGGTTCTTTATATCCAGATAATGCGAAGCGATGAGTAGGTTATTAGTTCTTTATTAATAAGATTCATAAATTCGTAGAATTTATGTTTAAATTGAACTACTCTAAAAAAAACCAACGAGTCGCACACTAAGCATAGCAATTCCTTCACTATAAAATGATTAATCAAATTTTTTATTCAATCTTATAAGATTTGTCATTTATTCTTTTGGAATAAGAATGTAGTAAGAATTCTTCATTTTTTTTTTATCGAAAGATGGAACGTTAAAGATAAGGAAAAGTTTCTTATTCTTTGTTTAGAAATATCCAAACTTTGATCCCTAATACCCCATAAATAGTTCGAACTGGATAGGAACAATAATCAATTTTAGCTCGAATGGTTTGTAAAGGAACCCTACCTTCTCTGAGCCATTCGACACGTGCAATTTCTTTTCCGTCGATACGTCCCGCAATTTGTACTTGAACTCCTTTTGTACCTGCCTGTTCAGCTAATTCAATAGCTTTTTTGATTGCTTTACGAA